ATTATATTATATTATATTATATTATATTATATTATATTATATTATATTATATTATATTATATTATATTATATTATATTATATTATATTATATTATATTATATTATATTATATTATATTATATATATATATATATATATATATATATATAATGTTATTGTAGCTTACAACTAAAGCATGGCACTGAAGTTGCTAAGATGGGTAACCACATGCCCCAAAAACACAAAGACTTGGTCCTAACCTTACTGTTACTTTTTGCTAAACTTACACATGCAAGTATCAGCATACCAGTGAAAACACCCCAACAATCCCACCAGACAAAAGGAGTTGATATCAGGCACACCACGATAGCCCAAGACATCTAGCCCCCTGCCACACCCCCAAGGGAACCCCCAGCAGTGATAAAAATTAAGCAAATAAGCGCAAGCTTGACTTAGCTATAGCAAAGAGGGTTGGTCAATCTTGTGCCAGCCACCGCGGCTATACAAGAAACCCAAACCAACAGAAAACCGGCGTAAAATGTGACTAAAACAACTATCCAAAAAATTAAGAATAACCCTGTATTCAGCTGTCATACGCAAAAACACACGGCCACCCAACATGAAAATAACCTTAATTATAACAGAACTATTCGAACTCACGATCGCTAAGACACAAACTGGGATTAGATACCCCACTATGCTTAGCCCTAAACCTAGATATTTAACATACAAAAATATCCGCCAGAGAACTACGAGCAAACGCCTAAAACTCTAAGGACTTGGCGGTGCCTTAAACCCCCCTAGAGGAGCCTGTTCTATAATCGATAATCCACGATCCACCTCACCATCTCTTGCCAATACCGTCTATATACCACCGTCACCAGCCTACCCTATGAAGGACATAAAAGTAGGCAAAATAGCCAACAACAGCTAATAAGTCAGGTCAAGGTGTAACTAACTGAGATGGAAGAAATGGGCTACATTTTCTAAACTAGAAATAACATCACAGAAAAAACCATGAAACAGGTTCCATAAGCAGGATTTAGCAGTAAATAGGAACCAGAATGCCTAATTTAAGCCGGATTCAAGGCACGCACACACCGCCCGTCACCCTCCTCAAATCTTCAACACCTATCCTATTAATAAAACCATGACAAACAAACAGATGAGGCAAGTCGTAACAAGGTAAGTATACCGGAAGGTGTACTTGGAACATTCAAAATATAGCTTAAATCAAAGCATTCAGCTTACACCTGAAAAATGTCCCCTAAACAAGACTATTTTGAGCAATCAACCTAGCCCAACTAACTAACATAAATACAACAAACAAAATTATCCTTCCAAAAACAATCAAAACATTCTCACCATCCCAGTATAGGAGATAGAAAAGATAAGTTGAAGCAATAAAGACAGTACCGCAAGGGAAAGATGAAAAACAATGAAATATTAACCCCGCCCCAAAAAGCAAAGATTAACCCTTATACCTTTTGCATCATGGTTTAGCAAGTATATCCAAGCAAAGAGACCTGAAGTCTGAACCCCCGAAACTAAGTGAGCTACTTAAAGGCAACCCCATCGGGCTAAATCCGTCTCTGTGGCAAAAGAGTGGAGAGACCTATAAGTAGAAGTGAAAAGCCTAACGAACTTAGTGATAGCTGGTTGCCCAATAAGAGAATTTAAGTTCGACCTTAAACCTTCTATAAAAACATCCCAAAGTGCAAAAGAAAAGTTTAAGATTTACTCAACCGAGGTACAGCCCGATTGAAAAAGGACACAACCTAAAATGGAGGACAAAATACCAAAACATCAACCACCGTAGGCCTTAAAGCAGCCACCACCAAAGAAAGCGTCAAAGCCCATCCCACAAAAATAAAATAACAAACTTTTCTCCCCAAAATAACATTGAGCTATTCTACTCTAATAGAAGAACTAATGCTAAAATGAGTAACAAGAAGAACAAAACTTCTCTAATGCGCTAGCTTAAATCATAACAGACAAACTACTGATTATTAACAGCTACATTATAAAACTAACAACACTTAAAACACCCTATAAAATAAACTGTTAACCCAACACAGGAGCGCATACAAGAAAGATTAAAATTTATAAAAGGAACTAGGCAAATAAAACGAACCCGACTGTTTACCAAAAACATAGCCCCCAGCAAGAACATAAGTATTAGGGGTAATGCCTGCCCAGTGACACCGTTAAACGGCCGCGGTATCCTAACCGTGCAAAGGTAGCGTAATCACTTGTCTTTTAAATAGAGACTAGAATGAATGGCCAAACGAGGTTCTACCTGTCTCTTATAAATAATCAGTGAAATTGATCTTCCCGTGCAAAAGCGGGAATAACATTATAAGACGAGAAGACCCTGTGGAACTTCAAATATAAAATCAACTATCACTGACACCCACCCAACAAGGGCCTACACCATAACAGTATCTGATTTTTATTTTTGGTTGGGGCGACCTCGGAGCAAAACAAAACCTCCGAAAAATAAAGAAATTCTTTTAACCTAGAATAACAATCCAAAGTGCTTCCAGCAAAACGATCCAATATATTTGATCAACGAACCAAGCTACCCCAGGGATAACAGCGCAATCCCATCCTAGAGTCCTTATCGACGATGGGGTTTACGACCTCGATGTTGGATCAGGACATCCTAATGGTGTAACCGCTATTAAGGGTTCGTTTGTTCAACGATTAACAGTCCTACGTGATCTGAGTTCAGACCGGAGCAATCCAGGTCGGTTTCTATCTATAAACCTTAAGCTTTTTCCAGTACGAAAGGACCGAAAAAACAAGGCCAATATCAAAAACAAGCCTTACCTTACATTAGTGAAAACAACTCAACTAACAATAAGACAGAAATCCAAGCCCAAAAAAAGGGCCCAATTGGGATGGCAGAGCCAGGTACAATTGCAAGAGGCCTAAACCCTTTATTCAGGGGTTCAAACCCCCTTCCCAACTCATGAAACCACTCCTATCAAACCTTATCCCCCCACTAACATATATAATCCCAATCCTAATTGCCGTAGCTTTCTTCACCCTAATTGAACGAAAAATATTAGGCTACATACAACTCCGAAAAGGACCAAACATCGTAGGGCCATACGGACTGTTACAACCAGTAGCAGACGGAGTAAAACTATTTGCCAAAGAACCAATTTATCCACTAAACTCATCAATTACACTATTTACTATATCCCCAATTCTAGCCTTATTACTAGCACTATCAATTTGACTCCCATTTCCAATTCCATTCCCACTGGCCGACCTCAACCTAGGCATCCTATTCCTAATCTCAATTTCCAGCATAATGGTCTACTCAATCCTATGATCCGGATGAGCTTCAAACTCAAAATATGCTCTAATAGGGGCCCTACGAGCAGTAGCCCAAACCATCTCATACGAAGTAACCCTAGGAATCATCTTACTCTCCCTAACTCTCCTCTCAGGGGGCTTTAATATACAAATATTTATAGTAACACAAGAACCAATATACCTAGTATTTTCCTCCTGACCATTTACAATAATATGGTATATTTCCACATTAGCTGAAACCAACCGAGCACCATTCGACCTAACCGAAGGCGAATCCGAACTAGTATCGGGCTTTAACGTTGAATACGCCGCCGGACCATTCACTCTATTTTTCCTAGCAGAGTACTCAAACATCCTAATAATAAACACCCTAACCACCATCCTATTCCTAAACCCCGCCCACATCAACAACACCCCAGAACTATTCTCCATATCACTAGCGTTAAAGACAATACTATTATCCACAGGCTTCCTATGAATCCGAGCTTCCTACCCTCGATTTCGATACGACCAACTAATACACCTACTATGAAAAAATTTCCTCCCAATCACTCTAGCACTATGCCTCTGACACATTTCAATACCAATCACCTTATCTGGGCTACCACCAATACCATAGGACACGTGCCTGAACCAAAGGATCATCTTGATAGGATGAATAATAGAGGTTAAAGTCCCCTCGTCTCCTAGAAAAACAGGAATTGAACCTATACCAGAGAGATCAAAACTCCCCATACTTCCACTATACTACATTCTAGTAAAGTCAGCTAATTAAGCTCTTGGGCCCATACCCCGAAAATGTTGGTTAAAATCCTTCCTATACTAATGAACCCATACGCAAGCACAATCATTATCACAAGCCTAATTATAGGACCACTACTAACAATTTCTAGTAACCACTGAATTCTGGCATGAACCGGTCTAGAGATTAGTACTCTAGCTATCATCCCACTAATCGCCAAACAACACCATCCACGAGCAATTGAAGCCGCTACCAAATATTTCCTAACACAAGCAATCGCCTCATCACTAATCCTATTCTCCAGCATTATTAATGTATGAACACTAGGCCAATGAGACATTACACAAATATCCAACAAAATCTCATGCACAATCCTCACCACAGCCTTAGCCATCAAACTGGGAATAGCCCCATTCCACTTCTGACTACCAGAAGTACTTCAAGGAACTACCATAACAACAGCTCTAATCTTAACCACCTGACAAAAACTAGCACCATTATCTCTACTAGTAATAACTGCCCAATCCATAAACACAACATTAATAACAATACTAGGACTTACATCTGCTGCCATTGGAGGATGAAATGGACTCAACCAAACTCAACTACGAAAAATCATAGCATTTTCTTCTATCGCCCATCTAGGATGAATAATCACAATCCTTACTCTATCACCTAAACTCACACTACTCACATTCTACATATACATCACTATAACCTCCACAATATTCTTAATAATTAAACTTTTAGAAACAAACAAAATTTCTGTTATAATAACATCATGAACAAAACTTCCAACACTAAACACCATAATAATACTAACCCTTATATCATTAGCAGGACTACCACCACTAACAGGATTTACACCAAAATGATTAATTATCCAAGAACTAACCAAACAACACATATTAACTATCGCCACTATAATAGCCCTCCTCTCACTACTCAGCCTATTCTTTTATCTACGAATCTCGTACTACACAATTATCACACTACCTCCAAACTCTACCAACTACCCACAACAATGACGACATAAAACAAACCAAAAACACTATCTCGCCCTAATAACCACCCTATCCATTTCCTTACTTCCAATCACACCCACCCTACTAACCATCATCTAGAAACTTAGGATCTAAACCTCAAACCGGGGGCCTTCAAAGCCCCAAATAAGAGACAAAACCTCTTAGTTTCTGATAAGACCTATAAGACTCTACCTTATATCTAATGAATGCAACTCAAATACTTTAATTAAGCTAAGGCCTTAACTAGACAAATGGGCCTCGATCCCATAATAAATTTAGTTAACAGCTAAACACCCTATCCAGCGGGCTTTTGCCTACTTTTTCCCGCTTTCACAGAGCGGGAAAACCCCGACACCAATAAAGGTGTATCTTCAAACTTGCAATTTAACATGAACTTCACCACGAGGTTTGATAAGAAGAGGGATTAAACCTCTATAAAAAGGTCTACAGCCTAACGCCTGGACATTCAGCCATCTTACCTGTGTTTTTAACCCGCTGATTTTTTTCTACCAACCACAAAGACATTGGCACCCTATACTTAATTTTCGGAGCCTGAGCCGGAATAGTAGGCACAGCATTAAGCCTATTAATCCGCGCAGAACTAAGCCAACCTGGGACCCTCCTAGGGGACGATCAAATTTACAATGTTATTGTTACAGCCCATGCCTTTGTTATAATTTTCTTTATGGTTATACCAATCATAATTGGCGGTTTTGGAAACTGACTCGTACCATTAATAATTGGAGCACCAGACATAGCATTCCCACGCATAAACAATATAAGCTTCTGACTTCTACCACCATCCTTACTTCTACTGCTAGCCTCATCTGGAATTGAAGCAGGTACAGGCACAGGCTGAACCGTGTACCCACCACTAGCTGGAAACTTAGCCCATGCCGGAGCCTCTGTAGACCTAACTATTTTCTCCTTGCACTTAGCAGGGGTATCATCAATCCTCGGGGCCATCAACTTTATTACTACAGCAATTAATATAAAATCACCAGCTATATCACAATACCAAACACCCCTATTCGTCTGATCAGTACTTATCACAGCTGTTCTATTATTACTCTCACTACCAGTACTTGCTGCAGGCATCACTATATTACTCACAGATCGAAACCTAAATACAACTTTCTTTGATCCTTCAGGTGGAGGAGACCCAATCTTATACCAACACCTATTCTGATTCTTTGGTCATCCTGAAGTATATATCTTAATCTTACCCGGGTTTGGCATAATCTCACATGTTGTAACCTATTATGCTGGTAAAAAAGAACCATTTGGATATATAGGAATAGTCTGAGCAATAATATCCATCGGATTCTTAGGTTTCATTGTATGGGCTCATCACATATTTACTGTAGGAATAGACGTAGACACTCGAGCTTACTTTACATCTGCAACAATAATCATTGCCATCCCCACAGGAGTAAAAGTATTTAGCTGACTAGCTACCCTACATGGAGGAATAATTAAATGAGATGCTGCTATATTATGGGCACTCGGCTTTATCTTCTTATTTACCATCGGAGGCCTCACAGGCATCGTACTAGCCAATTCATCCCTAGACATTGTATTACATGATACCTACTATGTAGTAGCACACTTCCACTATGTCCTCTCCATAGGGGCTGTATTCGCTATCATAGCAGGATTTACCCACTGATTTCCACTCTTCACAGGATACTCACTACATCAAACCTGAACAAAAGCCCATTTCGGAGTAATATTTGCAGGGGTCAATATAACCTTTTTCCCTCAGCATTTTCTAGGCCTAGCTGGAATACCACGACGATACTCCGACTACCCAGATGCATACACCCTATGAAACTCTATTTCATCAATCGGGTCTCTAATCTCCTTAGTAGCAGTAATTATAATAATATTCATTATCTGAGAAGCATTCTCTTCAAAACGAAAAGTAATAACAGTCGAACTCACACCTACTAATGTAGAATGACTTCATGGCTGTCCACCACCATATCACACATACGAAGAACCAGCCCACGTACAAACTCAAGAAAGGAGGGAATCGAACCCCCTTAAATTAGTTTCAAGCCAACCACATAACCTCTATGTTTCCTTCTTAAGACGTTAGTAAAATACATTACCTAACCTTGTCAAGGTTAAATTATAGGTTCAAACCCTTTACGACTTAATGGCACATCCACTTCAACTGGGATTTCAAGACGCAATATCACCTATTATAGAAGAACTTCTCCACTTTCACGACCACACCCTAATAATTGTATTTTTAATCAGTACCCTTGTACTTTACATCATTACCCTAATAATAACAACCAAACTAACATATACCAATACCATAAATGCTCAAGAAGTAGAAATAATTTGAACCATCTTACCAGCCACCGTCCTAATCACCATTGCACTACCATCTCTGCGAGTCTTATACCTAATAGATGAAATCAGCAACCCACACTTAACTATCAAAGCTATGGGACATCAATGATACTGAACATACGAATATACTGACTATGAAAATCTTGAATTTGATTCATACATAATCCCAACCCAAGACCTCCCAAACGGACATCTCCGACTACTAGAAGTAGATCATCGCATAGTAATACCAATAGAATCCCCAATCCGAATACTAATCTCAGCTGAAGATGTTTTACACTCATGAGCAATCCCATCACTAGGTGTAAAAACAGATGCTGTCCCAGGACGACTAAACCAATCAACCTTCATGATCACCCGCCCAGGAGTGTTTTATGGACAATGCTCAGAAATCTGTGGTGCTAACCACAGCTTTATACCAATCATAGTAGAATCCGTACCGCTAAAACACTTTGAAAATTGATCTTCACTAATACTATCGTAATTTTACACTAAGAAGCTAAATAGGACAGCACTAGCCTTTTAAGCTAGAAATAGAGGACGTCCCCCCCCTCCTTAGTGACATGCCACAACTAAACCCAGATCCATGATTATTAATCCTCTCTTTCTCATGATTAACATACATTATTATCCTTCAACCAAAAATCTCATCCTACCTATCTGCAGGTATCCCTAACAAAAACCATAAAATCTCCAACACAAATCCATGAACTTGACCATGAACCTAACATTCTTCGATCAATTCATAAGCCCACAAATCCTAGGAATCCCATTAATTATTCTAGCTTTACTTACACCATCACTTATCTTTCCAACTCAAAACAACCGCTGACTGACCAATCGTCTTTCAACCCTACAATCATGAACAATTAACTTATTCACAAAACAACTAATAACACCAATTAATAAAACAGGACATAAATGATCTATTATCCTAACATCACTAATAAGCATACTTTTTATAATTAACCTATTGGGACTACTACCATATACATTTACCCCTACCACTCAACTTTCCATAAATATAGGACTAGCTATCCCAATGTGAATAGCCACAGTACTTACAGGTCTTCGAAACCAATTAACAGCATCACTAGGCCACTTACTACCAGAAGGAACCCCAACTCCACTTATTCCAATCCTTATTATAATCGAGACAATTAGCCTCTTTATCCGACCTCTAGCCCTAGGCGTTCGACTAACAGCTAACCTAACAGCTGGTCATCTATTAATTCAACTTACTTCCACCGCAGTACTAGCTTTACTGTCAATAGCAACAACTCTTTCTATCCTAACTATAATCATTCTTCTCTTACTAACAATTCTAGAACTAGCAGTAGCTATAATCCAAGCCTACGTATTCGTTCTATTACTAAGCCTATACCTACAAGAAAACACCTAATGGCCCACCAAACACATGCTTACCATATAGTAGACCCAAGCCCATGACCATTAACAGGCGCAGCAGCAGCATTACTAATAACTTCAGGACTCGCCATATGATTCCACTTTAATTCAATACTACTAATAACCCTAGGCCTATCAATTATACTACTTACCATATTCCAGTGATGACGAGATATCGTACGAGAAGGAACCTTCCAAGGACATCACACTCCCCCAGTACAAAAAGGCCTACGATATGGCATAATTCTATTCATTACATCAGAAGTATTTTTTTTCATTGGATTCTTCTGAGCCTTCTACCATTCAAGTTTAGCCCCAACACCAGAACTAGGTGGATGTTGGCCACCAACAGGAATTACCCCACTAAATCCATTTGAAGTACCACTACTAAACACGGCAGTCCTATTAGCCTCAGGCGTAACAATCACCTGAGCTCATCATAGCCTAATAGAAGCTAACCGAAACCAAACTATCCAAGCTCTCAGCCTCACAATCTTACTTGGCCTATATTTTACAATATTACAAGCCATAGAATATTACGAAGCCCCATTTACAATTGCTGATGGTGTATATGGCTCTACATTCTTTGTCGCAACAGGCTTTCATGGATTACACGTCATCATTGGATCAACATTCCTAATTGTATGTCTATTACGACAGATTAAATATCACTTCACCCCCACCCACCACTTTGGATTTGAAGCAGCCGCTTGATATTGACACTTCGTAGACGTTGTATGACTATTCCTATATGTATCAATCTACTGATGAGGCTCATACTTTTCTAGTATATTAGTACAAGTGACTTCCAATCACTAAGTTTTAGCTTAACCCTAAAGAAAAGTAATGAACACAACAATCTCAATTATAATCATCTCGTTAGCCCTATCAGCAATCCTAATGACATTAAACTACTGACTTACATTAATAAAACCGGACAACGAAAAGCTATCCCCATACGAATGCGGATTTGATCCATTAGAATCTGCCCGCCTACCATTCTCAATCCGATTCTTTCTCAGTAGCCATCCTATTCCTACTATTCGATCTAGAAATTGCACTACTACTCCCACTACCATGAGCCATGCAACTACCCTATCCAACTTACTCCTTCATCTGAGCCTTCATAATCCTATCCCTACTCACACTGGGCCTTATTTACGAATGAATTCAAGGGGGCCTAGAATGAGCAGAATAACAGATAACTAGTCTAACATAAGACAACTAATTTCGACTTAGTTAATCGTGATTAAACTTCACGGCTATCAAATGACACCTACGCACTTTATCTGCTATTCAGCCTTTATTATCAGCATCACAGGCCTTTCATTACATCGAACTCACCTAGTTTCAACCCTATTATGTCTTGAAGGAATAATATTATCCCTATTTATTACCCTATCAATATGGCCTATTCAACTACAAATCTCTTCATTCATACTTACACCAATACTAATACTATCTTTCTCTGCCTGTGAGGCAGGCATAGGCCTATCACTACTAGTAGCATCTTCACGAACTCACGGATCAGATCACCTACAAAACTTAAACCTTCTACAATGCTAAAAATTATCATTCCAACAATCCTACTACTGCCAACGGCTATGCTATGTAAACCAAAACAACTATGATCAACCACACTAATTTATAGCTTCGGAATCGCTCTCTTAAGCCTACAATGGTTTAAACCGACTACAGAACTAATAGCCTTCTCCAACCGTTACTTAGGAGTAGATCAAATCTCAGCTCCACTACTGATCCTATCATGTTGGCTCACTCCATTAATAATCTTAGCTAGCCAAAACCACCTAACCACGGAACCAACTCCACGAAAACGAACCTTCATTACCACTGTTATCCTACTACAAATCTCACTAATCTCAGCTTTCTCAGCTACAGAATTAATTATATTTTTTATCGCATTTGAAACTACATTAATTCCAACACTAGTAATTATTACTCGCTGGGGCAACCAAGCAGAACGACTAAACGCCGGAACCTACTTTCTATTTTACACCCTCATCGGTTCTTTACCCCTACTAGTAGCTCTATCATTTATACAAACTCAGAACGGCACCCTATCTACTCTTATCATACAGCTTAACCAACCAACCATAATAAACTCATGATCCCATTCAATATGATGATTCGCACTATTAACTGCCTTTATAATTAAAATGCCCCTATACGGATTACACTTATGACTACCAAAAGCACATGTAGAAGCTCCGATTGCAGGATCAATAATTCTAGCAGCAGTACTACTAAAACTCGGAGGATACGGCATTATTCGTGTTACAATAACACTAAATCCACTATCAAAAACACTATCCTACCCATTCATAATAATAGCCTTATGAGGAATTATTATAACTAGTTCAATTTGCCTGCGCCAAACAGATCTAAAATCACTAATTGCCTACTCATCTGTAAGCCATATAGGCCTAGTTGTCGCTGCAACACTAACACAAACCCAATGATCATACACCGGCTCCATCACACTAATAATCGCCCACGGTTTAACATCATCCATACTCTTCTGCTTAGCTAATACTAACTATGAACGAATTCACAGCCGAACACTACTCCTCACTCGAAATATACAACTAGTACTGCCTCTAATAGGACTATGATGACTTCTAGCTAGCCTAACCAATATAGCTCTCCCACCAACAATTAATCTTATAGGAGAATTAACAATTATTATTTCACTATTCAACTGATCAAACACCACAATCTTGATAACTGGATTAGGAACACTAATTACCGCTATCTACACCCTATATATACTAGCTACAACACAATGAGGAGAAGCCCCATCGCACACAAAATCAATCCCTCCAACTCACACACGAGAACACTTACTCATAGCACTCCATATTCTTCCAATAATACTCCTAACAATAAAACCAGAACTGATTTGAGGTGTATTCTACTGTTAATATAGTTTCAAAAAAAACATTAGACTGTGGCTCTAAAAATAGGAGTTAAAACCTCCTTATAAACCGAGAGAGGTACTACACAATAAGAACTGCTAATTCCTATATCTGAGATTAACCTCTCAGCTCCCTCAACTCTCCTACTTTTAAAGGATAGAAGCAATCCACTGGCCTTAGGAGCCACCTACCCTTGGTGCAATTCCAAGTAAAAGTAATGACCTTATTAGTAAACTCCATGCTCCTCCTAACCCTCCTTTTACTAATACTACCCCTAATAACACCGATATATCCCACAATAAAAACAAAAACAGCTGTAAAAATAGCATTCTTCACCACCTTAATTCCACTAACCATATTTATTCACTCAAACACTGAATCAATCATCACGAACTTTAACTGGTCCAACACATCTACATTTAACATCAACATAAGCTTCAAATTTGACCAATACTCAATAATATTTATACCAATTGCCCTATACGTTACATGATCTATTTTAGAATTTACCCACTGATACATAGCCACAGACCCACATATCACAAAATTTTTCAAATACCTATTAATCTTCCTAGTGGCCATAATAATCCTGGTAACAGCTAACAACATATTCCAATTCTTCATTGGCTGAGAAGGAGTAGGAATCATATCTTTCCTACTAATCGGATGATGACGAGGACGAACAGAAGCGAATTCATCAGCTCTACAGGCTATCATTTATAACCGCACAGGCGACATCGGACTAATTCTCAGCATATCATGACTAGCAATAAACATAAACACATGAGAACTCCAACAAATATTCTCTACTACTTCCCCCACCCCCTTACTTCCCCTCATTGGCCTTATCCTAGCTGCAACTGGAAAATCAGCCCAATTTGGTCTCCACCCATGACTACCAGCAGCTATAGAAGGCCCAACTCCAGTCTCAGCATTACTACACTCTAGCACTATAGTTGTAGCAGGTATCTTCCTACTTATCCGAACACATCCAATCTTAACCACAAATAGCTCGGCTCTACCAATCTGTCTATGCCTAGGAGCCATTACCACCCTATTCACAGCATTCTGCGCCCTCACTCAAAATGATATCAAAAAAATCATTGCCTTCTCTACATCAAGCCAATTAGGCCTCATAATAGTAACCATCGGCCTCAACCAACCACAACTAGCCTTCCTACATATTTCCATACACGCATTCTTCAAAGCAATACTATTCCTATGCTCCGGCTCCATTATTCATAACCTCAATAATGAACAAGACATTCGAAAAATAGGAGGACTACATAAATCCCTACCAATTACATCTTCATGCTTAACAATCGGCAACATAGCACTCATAGGTATACCATTTTTAACCGGATTCTACTCGAAAGACATCATTATCGAAACTATAAATACATCATACCTGAACGCCTGAGCCCTACTCCTGACCCTAATTGCAACCTCATTCACCGCAATTTATAGCCTACGAATCACAACATTTGTACAAACAGGATTACCCCTATACTGCTCTTCAACACTACTAAATGAAAACAACCCAAAAATCATTAATCCAATCACTCGTCTAGCTGCAGGCAGCATTGTCGCAGGACTAATCATCTCACTAAATACCACACCACTAAAAACCCAACCAATAACGATACCAACCCACATCAAAATCGCAGCACTAACAATAACAGCCCTAGGCCTACTATTAGCCCTAGAATTAACCACAATAACCAACAAAACACCCTCAAAACCCTCCAATATCCACAACCTCTCTAACCTACTAATTCACTTCAACACCCTTACTCACCGCCTACTCCCAACAACCAGCCTAAAATTTAGCCAAAACATCGCAACCCACCTAACTGACTTATCCTGATACGAAAACATCGGCCCAAAAGGCTTAATCAAAACACAGATCACCCCAATTACACTCACCTCTTCATCACAAAAAGGCCTCATTAAAGCCTACATAACCTCATTTATCCTATCAATCACACTACTAATAATGATTACCATGTTCTAATTGCACGAAGCACTACACGAGACAACCCATAAACTAACTCCAACACAACAAATAACGTCAACAACAACCCCCAACCAGCAACCAAAAACAAACCACTACCAAAACTATAAAACCATGAGACCCCGCTAGAATCTAAACGAACAATAAATAGCCCCCCAGCATCAACAGTACTATCACCAAAATCTTCCATACTCCATCAAGAATAATCCACTAACATAAACCACACAACAGAAACTAAATAACACAGCCCATAAACAAGCACATTTAAGCTCCCTCAACCTTCAGGATAAGGCTCCGCTGCCAATGCAGATGAATATGCAAAAATAACTAACATCCCACCTAAATAAATTAAAAACAAAACTAAAGAAACAAAAGATCCTCCCATCCCAACTAACACTCCACACCCAAAAGCGGCCCCCAAAACTAAACTAAGCACTCCATAATAAGGAGAAGAACTACAAGAAACACCAATCATCCAAAAAACAAAACAAAACCCAAACAAAAACATAAAATACATCATAATTCTCGCCCGGACTTTAACCGAAACCTATGGCCTGAAAAACCACCGTTGTATTCAACTACAAGAACACTAATGACCACAAACCTACGAAAAACCCACCCAATAATTAAGATCATCAACAACTCATTCATTGACCTACCCAGTCCATCCAACATCTCTGCCTGATGAAACTTCGGATCACTATTAGGCATCTGCCTAATCCTACAAACCGTTACCGGAATCTTCCTAGCAATACACTATTCATCAAACATCTCACTGGCATTCTCATCAATCGCCCATATCACCCGAGATGTACAATACGGATGACTTATCCGAAATATACATGCTAACGGAGCCTCCATCTTCTTCATATGTATCTACCTTCACATCGGCCGAGGACTTTACTATGGCTCCTACCTATATAAAGAAACCTGAAACACAGGAATTATTATATTACTCCTAGTCATAGCCACCGCATTCGTAGGCTACGTCCTACCATGAGGCCAAATATCGTTCTGAGGCGCTACCGTCATCACCAACCTACTTTCAGCCATTCCCTACATTGGCAACACCCTAGTACAATGAATCTGAGGAGGTTTCTCAGTAGACAACGCCACTCTGACTCGCTTCTTTACCTTCCATTTCCTACTACCCTTCACCATTATAGGACTAGCAATCGTACACCTACTCTTCCTCCACGAGACAGGATCAAACAACCCAACAGGATTAAACTCAAACACCGATAAAATTCCATTCCACCCATACTTCTCCTACAAAGACTTATTAGGACTAACCTTAATACTAGCCCTACTGTTAACTCTAACATTATTCTCCCCAAACCTCCTAGGAGATCCAGATAACTTCACACCAGCCAATCCCCTATCAACTCCACCTCATATTAAACCAGAATGATATTTCCTATTCGCCTATGCAATCCTTCGATCTATCCCAAACAAACTAGGAGGCGTACTCGCTCTTCTACTCTCCATCCTAGTATTATTCATGATACCAACCCTACACACATCAAAACAACGTTCAACTATATTTCGACCCTTAAACCAAATTCTACTCTGATGCCTAATAGCTGACCTTCTAATACTCACATGAATTGGAGGCCAACCAGTCGAAAATCCATTCATTATCATTGGCCAAATAGCCTCTATCCTATACTTTACCATCCTCCTAATCCTTATACCCATAGCAGGAATAATTGAAAACAAAATACTAAACTTAAAATATTCTAGTAGCTTAATACTAAAGCATTGGTCTTGTAAACCAAAGACTGAAAACCACAACTTTCCTAGAATAATCAAAAGAGAAAGACTCAAACCTTCATCACCGGCCCCCAAAACCGGAATCTTTATTAAACTACCTTTTGACAAAAACACTTAATATCTCTGCCTCGCCCAGTAGAATAAGTACTAATATACATCCCTATGTATTATCTTACATTCATTTATTTGCCGCTAGCATATCACCAGTAATATTACTGCTAAATCTTACTAAAAACATTTTAGTGAAACATTTAACATGAGAATTATAATTAGCATGACTGTGTATTCACGTAATATTTAGTTTAATGGTTTAAGGACATAATATTAAACTACTGTTTTACAACATGGATTTGGTTACAGTATTAGGTTATTTTTTAATTTGATTAGTCACGAGAAATAAGCAACCCTTGTAAGTAAGATACTAAATTACTAGTTTCAGGCTCATATGAGTATTAGCGTGCATAATATTTATTCTAACATCTGGTTGTACTCTCAAGCACACAGACTGGTAAAGCCCATTCGTTCCTCTTCAAGAGACCTTTGGTTGCAACGGAATGTGTTCTATACATTATACTTATAACTTGGCATACTTTGTTTTAGGCGCATATAGTAGCTCTTTTTTCTCTCTTTGTCTTCAAATTCCATAACTGATATCACCAATTAACTGAGACTGGACCTACGTTTAAATTGATTGGTCTTACATAATTTGACATGGTATTATTAACTTAATGCTTATAAGACATATATATATCTTCACAAAACCTACACAACAACATACAAACACTTAAACAACACTTTTTTAATCTAAACCCCCCCTCCCCCATAAAACTAACACTGGCTTGAATAGCTGCTTAATTTCTCGTCAAACCCCTAAATCCGAGAACAACTAAACCAACACAACACTAGTTACAATAAATGCAAAAACAAAAATATTCACCAACACTAAGCAACCCTACAATATATTATCAACTACCTTCCACTCCCACTATATATCACAATATAATTTTATATTATATTATATTATATTATATTATATTATATTATATAATATTATATTATATTATATTATATT